CATGCCTATTCTAACTAGTTATTTTGGTTTTTTACTGGCTGCTTCAACTATAACCCCAGCTCTATTTATTGGTTTGAACAAGATACGACTTATTTGAAATGAATGAAATTCAATAAACAATTTACAAAAAGAAAAATCAAAGCCTCTCATAATATTTCATTTCAGGTATTCTATGGTTCCTTCCCGCGTCAATTGCCAATTCCTGTTCATTGAGATTCACGGATAATTCAGATTAATATTTAGGGATAGATCTTACCTCTCTTTTTATTCCCTAAAACAAATCGAAATGATTGAAGTTTTTCTATTTGGAATCGTCTTAGGTCTAATTCCTATTACTTTAACAGGATTATTTGTAACTGCATATTTACAATACAGGCGCGGTGATCAGTTGGACCTTTAATTGAGTAACATCTCTTTTTTTGATTGACCTCCTCCTTGTAGGAGGTCAAATTTCAGTTGCAATTCTACTTTGTTTTGTTAAATTATTTCATTGTAATTCGACATAAAATAAACGGAATCACGCTCTGTAGGATTTGAACCTACGACATCGGGTTTTGGAGACCCGCGTTCTACCGAACTGAACTAAGAGCGCTTTCTTATATCATATCCTATAACAGTAGATACGATTGTAAAGAAAAGTATTTTTTTACCCCGGAGGATTCTTGTGTACATATAGTATGTAAAAATGAAAGATTATGTCCAAAAATTCCCGATCTTACTCAATGAATCCCTCGTAACTGTCCATAGGAGAAAGAATAGGTAGGGATGACAGGATTTGAACCCGTGACATTTTGTACCCAAAACAAACGCGCTACCAAACTGCGCTACATCCCTTTTAAAAATTGTTGTACAGTGTCATTGTATAAAATCCATGTCTTGTTTTCCACACATCCTTCTTTTTTGCTCTTATAGGTAGAGAATGTTCTTGTCATCTTTTTTAGGGGGCGGCAAAATTGAATCTGCTGGGTCGTTGTACATATGCATTTTAGTTAGTAATTCCTAATTCTAATTTCATTTCAAGCAAAAACAAATGATCTTGAACTAAAAGATCGGGTTATCTATGATCTATTTATTAGAATATCGAACTAGAACTATATATGTATTACAATATACAATACAAATAAATAATTAAAATAAATAAGAAAAAAAAATAAAAGAAGAAGGAGGATTTTCAATGCGAGATATCAAAACATATCTCTCAACGGCACCTGTGCTAACCACTCTATGGTTTGGGTCTTTAGCAGGTCTATTGATAGAAATTAATCGTTTATTTCCGGATGCCTTGTCATTCCCTTTTTTTTAATCCTGTTTTAATCCTGATTGAATTCTTGTATTCATCTGTGAAGAAATGAAGAATATTTGAGATACAATTCTACGTAACATGTCTCCAATTTTGCTCCCTTTTTCTTTCCTATCCTAAAAAAGAAAGAGAAAGAGTGTATCGAACTTCAGTCAAAATACAGTGAATCTACGATAGAATTTGGGGGAAAAGAAATGGAAATGTGGATCCAGTCGTTTAGGGGCGGTTACACAAAATTCTAATATAGATATAGAAAGAAGAAAAGACTGAGATTAGGATAGGAATAATTCATAGTTAGAAAAAATTGTATTCATTAATTATTACGATATTCTTAATATTCTTCTATTAATGAATATGACTCTCTTTCTTTATAGTTATAGTAATTAATAGTGATTATCTTTTCTATTTATAGTACTTCGAAGTCATTCGAATTCTAAGAATTCGAAAAAGAAAAGATTTACGAATTCTATTTCTAGTTAGTAACATTTATTAATATAGATATAGAATATAGATTCTTTTTTTATTTTCTTTTTATTTGGTTTGGGTAAAAAAGAAAATGAAGAGAGTTCTAAAGTGAAGTCGATCCAAAATGAAAAGGAGGTTCATGGCCAAGGGTAAAGATATCAGAATTATAGTGATTTTGGAATGTACCTGTTGTGTTCGAAAGGGTGTCAATAAAGAATCGCCGGGCATTTCTAGATATATTACTCAAAAGAATCGACACAATACACCCAATCGATTAGAATTTCGAAAATTTTGTCGCTATTGTCAAAAGTATACGATTCATGGGGAAATAAAGAAATAGATGGAACGGAATGCGTGTGTGATTTTTCCAAGTAGCGGGAAGAGTAAGAACTTTACATCTTAACATTAACATATATAATACAAACCAAATCCTATTTTGGTCGAATCTTAAATGAATAAGAAAAAAATAGAATTCTATTTTCTAGATCCTTTTATATATAAGGAATAAACAAACAAGGAATAAGCAAACCATGGATAAATCCAAACAACCTTTTCGTAAATCCAAGCGATCTTTTCGTAGGCGTTTACCCCCAATTGGATCGGGGGATCGAATCGATTATAGAAACATGAGTTTAATTAGTCGATTTCTTAGTGAACAAGGAAAAATATTATCTAGACGGACGAATAGGTTGACCTTGAAACAACAACGATTAATTACTATTGCTATAAAACAAGCTCGTATTTTATCTTCGTTACCTTTTCGTAATAATGAGAAACAATTGGAGAGAGTGGAGTCGATCCCTAGAACTACTGGTCCTAGAACCAAAAATAAATAGAGATACTCCTCAAAACTCCAATAGGAAATCAAGCTCATATGAATGTTTTGCTCGAAAAAAAAATAGAATCCAGATTTGATTCTTGTATTCTAAAAAAGGAAAAATGGGAAAGAAATCTTTTTTTCTTGAAAGATGTTCGTTTACTCCTACTACTCAAATCTTAATTTCTTTTTCTTCTATCTTCCCGGAGTCCATTCTCCGGGAAATCCTGTTTCAATCATTCTTGTTTCCTGTATAATAGATTCTATTAAGATTCTTTTATTCCTTTATTTTATTTGATTTGTATTTGATTTTATTTGAAATGATATCAAAACAATTCTTATTTGATAGGGCTATTTGCGCAAGTATTTTACGATTCAGAAGCAATTGTCTCTTGTACAGATTGTGGATGAATAGGCTATAACTATAGAATATTCTATCCTCACGAGTTACCGCATTTATCCGAGTGATCCACAAACGACGAAAATCTCTCTTTTTCCTGCTCCTATCTCGATGAGAGGAAACCAAAGCTCTCATTCTTTGTTGAGTAGTCGTTCGAGTAAGTCTTGAATGAGCCCCTATAAAGGTTGATGCAAATAAACGAATCTTTTTTCGACGTCTTCGAGCTGTATATCCTCGTTTAACTCTGGTCATTGAATCAAATGAAACTTTCTTGAATAACTAATTGATTTCTCTTCTTTCAGTCATCCTTTTCCTCCGGTCGATTAATAACAAAACGGATTCTTCCGATATATAAAATATAAATTCCAATGGCTTTTGCGACTATGACCTTCCCGACCACGATTTTTTCTTTCTTCATTTTTTCTTTCTTCAAAGTATCTCGCCTGGAAATAATAAATTCGGCTGCTACTAAATAAAAAAGAATAGTGGGTTCCCTCGTTTCTATGGCAACTTCTGAAACGGTGAGGTCCTCTCTATACACCGGAGCCTCTTCTTTCATTTCATCGAATTTTCTTGTGAACTTGTATAGTTCACACTCTTTGGCTCTACCCATCCATTTTTCAATTCTAATTAGAAAGTAATAGTCCTTTTCACAAAAAAGCTATCCATACAGTGACGGCATTTAATTCTGAAAGTTGGCTATGTAGCTGACCCTGTTAGTCCGTTTTTTCAAGAATAGGAATAGGAGCATAACCTTTTTCCTCCGCTTAATGGATAACTATTTGTTACCAATGGAGAATTCCTTCTCATCTCAAATGGAGTGATTGGATTTGCACCAATAGAAACCATAAATTCATAACATAATTAGGTAGATGATAGATCTTCATTTTTATCTCTTTCTATAATAGTCAATTAGATAGCCGTCTTCCACTCTATCTATCCTAATTCATCGGTAGTGGTCGTTGATACTCGAAAAGATTTTTGCATTTCTTCAAACTTATGATCTGAACTGAACGAGTCGCACATACACCCTAGTACATGTTCCTCGACGCTGAGGACATCCTCGAAGAGCGGGAGATTTCGTGACATTTCTTATTGGCTGTCTTGCGTTTCTAATAAGTTGTTTAATGGTTGGCATGGCATGTCTATAGAATCTCATTCTAGATAGAATAGAGCGGGTTGGCTTAGATCGATCTTAACCTGATGGTTGATGATTATGAATGATTTCTATTCACACGGAAATTTCAAATTTTGAAACGGAATTCGTATATTTATACGGAATCCCCAGTATTTTAATTTTCAACCGCTACAAGATCAACAATGCCATGAGCTTGGGCTTCTGTTGCTGACATAAAAACATCCCTTTCCATATCTTCGGATATAACCCATAAAGGGTTGCCCGTTCTTTGTACATAAACTTTTGTGAGAGTTTCGCGAAGTTTCAATAGTTCTTCTGCTTCCAGGATAAATTCCCCTGCTTGTGCCTCGTAAAAAGAACTAGCAGGTTGGTGAATCATAACCCTGATGATATTGATATAACATCATGAACGGTTCTTCTATCTATATATCGCACGATTGGGTTAAAGTAAGGGGGAATCAAAATAACAATAAAAAATAGAATTAAACAACCGTACGGGCATCTTTTGTACATTGCATACGGCTCTGCAATGGAATTTCTTCTTTTCGATAGAATTGATTCTATCAAAAAGAAGAAATAGAACCCATCCGATCCAAATCGTTAAATGATCCATTTACCACCCTTCCTTTCGTAGTAGTAAAAAAGATACTATGATGGTTCTGTTGCTTTATATATTTATCTCGTCTGTGGTTTGTTTAGCAATCCCAAAGTTTCTTTTTGATACGATCCAAGAAGGAGAAAATGATTTTTTCCATTTTTTTGACTCTTTCTCTCATAACATAAAAAGAAGAAAGATACTTCTGGTGTGGAAGAATAATGGTTTGTGACGCTGAAATTGACTCTTGCTTGACACATAAATCAATTTGGGAATAACTCTTCT